AAAAAAAGTGCAGTTGGTTGGATCCAATCTATTCTTTGAAATAAACAACTCGCACACACTCCCTTTCCAAAAAAAACCAATACACCTAGCACTACACTTAGATTTATTGGATTTGTTGCTAAAATATCGGTATTAAACCCGAAACTTCCGGCGGATGGCCAGTAACCCAAGCAAAGGAAAGAATCGGTTATATTTTTCATATGATCTCATCTCCTCTTATGGATAGACTAATTCTCTTTCTAGGATTCCTATTTTTAGATTTTTCTTAGTTTTTATTTTATATGATATAATATTCTATATATATATAGAATATTATTCCCATTCCTTACTATTAATCCATATTAATTATTAGTACCATATTAATTATTAGTAATTCTATTAGTAATTCTATTAATATAATAATCTTAATATAAAAATAAGTATTAATATAATAATAAGAATGTTATAATATAATAAATATGTTATAATAAATATATTAAATATTAAATATATTTTAAATATATTTATTTAAATATATTTATTTAAATATATTTAATATTTGAATTGGTCCGTCAATTGGAAGATTCCCCATAAGAATGATACTTATTAGAATTAGATACCAGTTCTTATGTAAATTGCAAAATCTCTAGTTTTCAACACTTTCGAAAAACTTTCTAAAAAAAGGGGGGGGGTTGATTGGACTAAAAAAGGGAAGGAAGAAGGCGAATCAGTATGTTAATTCCTCACCCTTAAATCAGTCCTTCCCTGTGTTCTTGTCGGAACGAATAAATTAGTGTAGGAGCGAAATCTTAATTTCATTCGAAAAAGCAAGAGCAGCAAAGCAAGTCCACGGAAAAACGAATATTTATATTTATTTTTCTATTTTTTTTAGGATTAAACAAAAGGATTCGCAAATAAAAGCGCTAATGCTACAACCAGCCCATAAATTGTTAAAGCTTCCATAAAAGCCAGACTAAGCAATAAAGTACCCCGTATTTTTCCCTCTGCCTCCGGTTGTCGCGCAATCCCTTCTACAGCTTGCCCTGCAGCAGTGCCTTGACCAACCCCAGGTCCAATAGAAGCAAGCCCGACGGCCAACCCAGCAGCAATAACGGAAGCGGCAGAAATCAGTGGATTCATGATAAGTTCCTCGCACCCCAAATAAAATAAAGAAAAGAAATAGTTAATGATATAATCAACCAACAAATTATGACTTAATTATTCAATTACTAAGATTTATCCAGTCGAAGTAATTAAGAATTCCGAATTGAAATAATAATATTTCTTGAACTATCCGAATTACTTCGATATTTTTTTTTTTCGTTTCTACACACGTAGTTTTTTTTTTTGAATCCATATAACTTTTGTTCTTATCTTACCTTAATTTTTTGAACTATTCTTTGAATTCTTCGTTCTTTTTCTTGATTTAATTTATTTAGTCATTCAATATTCAATTCACAATTAGAAATGAAACGGAAGGGCTTCCTTTTTTGAATCCCTATCTAAATTTACAGTAGTAGCAGGGCAAATTTAGATATATAGTTAATTCATATATAACTAGTTAATATCTAATATCACATATACATATGTTTCTTCCATACCGTAAACCAATTAGTCGTGTCTTAGATTCAATCGGATTCGAGAATCATTCTTTGAAACCAAACCTCTAAAAAAAAAATAAAGAGTTGTCTTATATCGATTAGATTATATACACCTAGTTCGACCCCCCCTCACTCCTACTCTATTTTTTTTTAATCTCGGTTTTTTTGAAGCCCTTTCTTCCCTTTTTTTATTATCCCATATGGATATAATCAATCTAAATCAATTCGTTAGACCGAATTATTGCATAGAAATATCGGAATTTGAGTGATCTAAATAGAATTTGATTTTTTTATTTATGAAAATTTGCTTTTGGTCAATCGTTGAATTGGATGTGAATGAAAAGGGACTCTATTCTAGTTCTATATAACATCTTTTTATCACACGTCGTAAACGCAGCTATCATACTTATAGCTCCTAATATCTAATATACTAATATATCCTAATCTAATAATATATATAATCGAATCTAAAAAAAGAATAATAATAAAGAATCTAATACAAATTTTTAATATGTTATAGTTATAATTGAATGAACAAAACAAATACAACAATACAAAACAAAAAAAAAAAGAATATAGATTGGAGGAAAATGGAAATTGGTCAAACAAAGAGTATTTTTAGGAAAAATAGGAAAGAGATCTATCTAAAAGATCTTTTTCCTATTTTTTTTTTACAATTCCCAGGTAATCTTTTCCATTTTACTATTCCATATTACACTAAATCGTATACTTATTTTATTTATACCTTTATGCATCTTTCTGGGGGGGGGGGGATAAACCTTTTATTCAAAATTTTCAAAATATCTTTTCTTTCTATTTTATATATTTATGTTCTCTAAGTAGATTATCTTGAGCCGTACATACATTGCGATGGGCTAAACGAAAAAAAATACTATTTCGAAAACTAGTCAATGATGGCCTTCCATGGATTCACCTATATAAGCTGCAGCTAAAGTAGCAAAAATAAGAGCTTGAATACCACTTGTAAATAATCCAAGGAACATGACAGGTATAGGAACTACTAAAGGTACTAAAGAAACAAGAACAACAACTACTAATTCATCAGCTAATATATTTCCAAAAAGTCGAAAACTAAGCGATAAGGGTTTTGTGAAATCTTCTAAGATGTTAATCGGTAAAAGGATTGGAGTTGGTTGGATGTATTTACCAAAATAAGCTAATCCTTTTTTTGAAAGACCCGCATAGAAATATGCTACTGACGTAAGTAAAGCTAATGCAACAGTAGTATTTATATCATTTGTGGGTGCAGCTAATTCCCCATGAGGTAACTGTATGATTTTCCAAGGCAAAAGAGCCCCTGACCAATTAGAAACAAAAATAAATAGAAACATAGTTCCAATAAATGGAACCCACGGACCATATTCTTCTCCAATCTGAGTTTTGCTCACGTCTCGAATGAATTCAAGGACATATTCAAAGAAATTTTGACCGAAAGTGGGAATGGTTTGCGGATTTCGAACAACTAGAATGGCTGAAACTAATAAGATAGCAATTACAACCCAAGAAGTAATAAGTACTTGGGCATGCACTTGGAAACCCCCTATTTGCCAATAGAAATGTTGACCTACTTCCACAGCCGATATATCATATAATCTTTTTAATGTGTTGATGGAACATAATAGAACATTCATATTGCCCTCTAAAAGAAATAGAACTTGAAAGGGAATTATTTTGATTCAACCATCTCCTTTTTGACTTGTCTACTTTCATTTTCTATTTTGAATACCGACTAATCGCATAATATTTCCGTTTGTTCTCTTTATCTTTTTCTTTTTTGCGCGATTTAGTAATAGTATAGTAACCGATTCCATAAATCTATGAATCCCCCCAACCAAATCAAATAATTTATTTATTTATCTTATTATGAATCAAGAATTTCGTATAGAGCTAGAACGACCCTCACAAATTGCAAATACTAATTTGTTAAGAATTAATCGGATTGAAGCTATAGCATCATCATTAGCTGGAATCGAAATATCGGCGAGGTCTGGGTCACAATTTGTATCGATTAAACAAATCGTTGGAATTCCCAAAGTGATACATTCTCGAAGAGCTGTATATTCTTCTTGCTGATCGACAATTATTACAATATCGGGTAACCCCGTCATATATTTAATGCCGCCAAGATATGTTTCCAAGTGAGATAATTGTCTCTTCAAGATAGCAGCATCTCTTTTTGGAAGACAGTTGAGTCTCCCCGTCTTTTGTTCCGTTCTCAAGTCCCTGAACTTATGAAGTCTCGTTTCTGTAGTATACCAATTCGTTAACATACCGCCGAGCCATTTTTTATTAACATAATGACACCGAGCTCTTATTGCAGCCCTCGCTACTGAATCAGCTGCTTTTTTTTTGGTACCAACAATTAAGAATTGTTTTCCCCTACTTGCTGCATCAAAAACTAAATCACAAGCTTCTGATAAAAAACGAGCAGTTCTAGTAAGATTTGTAATATGAATACCCTTACGCTTTGCGGATATATAAGGTGCCATTCTAGGATTCCATTTCCTAGTACCGTGGCCAAAATGAACTCCAGCTTCCATCATCTCTTCAAAAGTTATGTTCCAATATCTTTTTGTCATTTATCCCCCCCCAAAAAAAAATTGAAAAAAAGAGACTGAAATATAAATAAATAAATGTTCCTATGGAACCTTCTCTTCTACCGAAAATTGGTCGTTGATACATGATCAGGCCATTCATTTTTCTCTATTTATTATTTTTTTTATTATCTTATCTTTTATTACCAAAAAAAATCAAATGACCGCGTTTAAAGAGATGAATCCGCTCTTAGGAATCATTAAATCCTAGATTGCTCTCATGTATCGCATAAATTCTTTGAAATTAAAAAAAAAAAATTCTCTGTGGTGGAACAAAATATCTCTCATTTTTCCCTCGAATAAATTATTTTTTTTTGTTTCCAAGGTAATCTTGTTATGTTGCCTCGGCCTTGAATGGTACATTAGTCTTTTGAATCCGGTACCAACGGGTATCATTCCCCCTAAAACAACATTCTCTTTCAGACCCTTCAACCAATCGATACGACCCCGGAGAGCGGCTTTTGCTAAAACTCTAGCAGTTTCTTGAAAACTTGCTTCAGATATGAAACTTTGAGTATTCAGAGATGTTTTTGTTATTCCCAATAATAGAGCTCGGTAACAAATCGCTTCTTCCAGGGCACGCCCCGTTCGTTCGGCTCGCAACAATCCAATTAGTTCGCCGGGTAAAAAAACATTAGACATTCCATCTTCTGAAACTAAGACTTTTGATGTTATTTGACGTACAATAATTTCTATATGTCTATTATGGATGTGCACTCCCTGGGATCGATAAACTTTTTGGATTTTATTAACCAAAGAAATACGACTTTGCGCTATAGTTAGCTCAGCACCAATCAAGAATCCCCAAGGAATGCCGAGAATTCTTGTTATACGCCCGTTCCAAGCGTCAATTCTCTTTTCTAGGTTCATCGATATTGAATCAATCGAGCGCACTTCTAATACCTGTTCTACTTTTGGAAGACCTTGTGTTATATCACCAGATCTCGATTTTTCGTATATAAATGTAACTAATATATCTCCTTCATAAAGGATTTCTCCATAATGGCCATGAACAGTTGCTCCTGGAGTCGCCAAATAAGGGTTAGCTGATCTTATTACTACAGAATCCATTTGAACAGTTAGAATTTGACCCGATTTTAGATGTGGTCCATTTTTAGTTTGAGCTATACATACATTTTCACAAATAAATTGTCCAAGACTAATTATTGTAAACGTTTTTTCACAATAATTATGATGGAGAAAATACCAATTCAAATGGAATGGATTTAAAACGATGTTACTGCATAGATCGGGCTTATAAATTCTTTCGTTTTCGTCCATTAAATAATATTTTAATACTTGAAAAGTTTCCTTTAATTTGTCAAGTTTCAAATTTGGATTTATCGAGATCTGATTATGAGTTATTAAATGGTAAAATGAATCCAAATTTGAAACTTGAAGTGCTATTCCTAAAGGGCCTAACGAATTCTTAATTGGAATTATAGGATCTCTTTTCAATTTATTAATCCCTTCTTTTATCCCATTGTGATATTTTCCATCGTTGAATAGTCCCATTTGAAAACAATTATATGATGACAAAATTATCAAAGATCGGCATTCCTTATTTCTATTCAACAACATACGAATAGTTCCGTGATTTTGGCTAAGTGATTGTTGAATTTTTGCCTTGGAATAAATAGAATAAAATGGATTGATATTGGTCGGATGCGACTCATTATCCGAGATCAATCCTGAACCGGACAGATCATTCCTTTTTCTGGAATACGAAATATGGGATTTCACTAAGTCAATTCTTAGGAAATCTCCAATCAAACCATTTGTACTTACTTCAACAAAAGAAGCGCGGGCCTCTTCTATCGAAGAACTTTTTTTGTCTTGATCCCAATTCAAGACTAAACAAGTCCGAACTAATTGAATCCTTGTGTCAGAAATTCCCCGAATAGATTTTCCATTTCCATAAAGAATATAATTGATAACTTTAAGTTCCAGATTATCCCTTTCCTGGAACAGATCTTGGGGGAAAAGTTTTACTAAATTGATACCGTCCGCTATTTCATATAGAATTACGGGTCGAACCAAAACAAAATACTTTTTCTTGGTAGTTGTGATCCATTGGACATAGATCCAATTTTTCTTTTTTTTTGATTCCTTAGAATTTTTTTTTTTTACCGTTGTTCCGGGTGGTATCAAGATGGCACTGTGTCGGGATATCTTATCCATCTCTCCAGGAAAATAGATATTCCCAGAAAATATTTTTAATTCAATCCTTTTTTTTTTCTTCTCCACTCGGACCAATCCGCCTACTCGACTTCTTATATTTAAAGTGATTGGTGTATCTACTCCAACGATACTATTGTTCCGTACCATTATGGAAGAAGATTCAGGTAAAATATGCACTTCCTCGGGAATGAAAAAAAATCGATCTACTTTGATTTGGTATTTTGGCTTAAATTCTTTGACTCCTCGATACTCAATTAAAAAATCCTCTTTTTTAAAAATGGAATGAATTCCTATAGTCCTATATTTAGTAATTCCCGAACTCTGTGTTCTGTATTGAGGATCATCAAAATAAGCAAGAATACTATTTCTACGAAAAATACCATTGATAGGTATTTCAATCGAGATACCGGAAGGGAACATTAGTTCTTTGTCTCGTTCTTGAATCGATTGGAATGGAAATGGAATGATGAATCTATTTCTTCGCCTCTTTGCCAATAAATCTGAAGTATCGTGGAAAATAGCAGGATGTATAAAATGACAATGATCCATACATAGGATTTGATTAAATACTGAATAATCCGGAATCCTCCTTTCTTTTTTACCAGAAGGATTGAAACTAAAGAATTTATGTCTTACTTGATCATTACTTACTAAAGGGTTAGAAATATTTCTTTCTCCAGTAGAAAGAGAATGAATATTCATTTGATCTTGATCCTTGCGGAGTGAAAAAGAGACTGCACCGGATCTGCACGACCTTCCTGATAATATCCATAAATGACTTGTTTTTGGTAAGATATGCACATTACTATATGTAAATTCGGATGCATGGTACACATCGGTACTCCAATGCATTTCTCCTTCTGAGTCAGAATAAATATGTTTTCGAACCTTTTCTTTCAAATTCAAAGTGTATGTTCCCGCGCGAATCTCAGCAATCACTTGTTCTGATTCTACATATTGATCATTTTGAACTAATAGAAAACTTTTTGGTGGAATAGTCACGTTATGTATAATATCGTCACTTTCAATAGTTACATACAAGTCTATATAACATAGAAAAGCGGGATGCCCATGACGTGTACGTGTAGGATGAACCAAATCCTCATTGAATTTGATTTTTCCAT